ATGTACTTATAATGGTGTTCCATTATCAGAAACAGAATTTCCGAAAAATTGGTTGACAGACGGTATTCAGATAAAAATATTATTTCCTTTCTGTCTAAAACCTTGGCACAAATCGAAACTACGATACTCTCAGAAAGATTTAATGAAAAAGAAAAAAGGAAAAGAGGATTTTTGTTTTTTAACAGTTTGGGGAATGGAAGCTGAATTTCCGTTTGGTTCACCCCGAAAACGACCTTCCTTTTTTAAACCAATTTTCAAGAAACTCAAAAAACAAATTGGAAAATTAAAAAAGAAGTATTTTCTAGTTCGAATAGTTTTCAAAGTAAAAAAAAAATCACTGCGAAAAGCTTCAAAAGAAACAAAAAAATGGATTATAAAAAGTCTTAGTTTTATAAAAATAAGAAAACTTTCAAAAGTAAACCCAATATTTCAATTAAGAGAAGTATATGAATCGAGTAAAAATAAAAATAAAGAAGAAAAAGATTCCATAATCAGCAATCAGATAATTCACAAATCCGTTAGTAAAATTGCATCTACCAATTGGTCAAATTCTTCATTGACAGAAAAAAAGATGAAGGATCTGACTGATAGAACAAGTCGAATTCGAAATCAAATAGAAAGAATTAGAAAAGAGAAAAAAAAAGTAACTACAAGAATAAATAATATTAGTCCTAACAAAACAAGTTCTAATGCTAAAAGATTAGCAAAATTAAAAGTATTAAAAAGAGGAAATGCTCGATTAATCTCTAAATTATCCCCCTTTTTTAACTTCTTGATTGAAAGAATATACACATATATGTTTTTATCTATCATTAATATTCCCAGAATGAATACAGACCTTTTTCTTAAATCAACAAAAAAAATTATTGAGAAATTCATTTACAATAATGAAAGAAAGCAAGAAAAAATTAATAAAAAAAAGAAACATCCAATTCCGTTTCTGTCAACTATAAAAAAGCCACTTGATGGTATTAGGAAAAAAAATTCACATTATTTTTATGACTTAGCCTATATGTCACAAGCATATGTATTTTACAAATTATCAAAAATCCAAGTTAGTAACTCATCTAAATTAAGATCTATTCTTCAATATCAAGGAATCCGTTTTTTTATTAAGCCTGCAATAAAGGAGTCTCTTGAAATACAAGAGATGTTTCATTCGAAATTAGGAGATAAAAAACTTTCGAGTTATAAAATGAATCAATGGAAAGGCTGGTTGAAAGGGTATAATCAATACGATTTATCTCAGATCAGATGGTCTAGATTAATATCAGAAAAGTGGCGAAATAGGGTCCGTCATTGTCGTATGACGAAAAAGGAAAATTTAAGAAAATGGCATTCATATGAAAAAAATGAATTAATTAATTCCAAAAAACACCAAAAATTTGAAGTCTATTCATTAGTGAATAAATCGACTAAAAAAGATAATTTTCAAAAATACTATAGATATGATCTTTTATCATATAAATTTTTGAATTATGAAAATAAAACAGAATGCTTTTTTTCTAGATCTCCGTTTCAAGAAAATAAGAAGCAAGAGATTTCTTATAACACACATAAAGACACCCTTTTTGATATGCTGAGGAGTATTTCTATCAATAATTTTCTAGCAAACATCGATATTCTATCTATGCAAAAAACTGCCGATAGAAAATATTTTGATTGGAAAATTATCAATTTTTCTCTTATACAAAAGGTAGATATTGAAACCTGGATCGCGATCAATACTAATAGAAATCAAGATACTCGGATTGGTACTAATAATTCTCAAATAATTAATAAAAAAGATCTTTTTTATCTTATTATTCCAGAAATCAATCCACCAAACTCCCACAAAGTCTTTTTTGATTGGATGGGAATGAATGAAAAAATGTTAAAGCATCCCATATCGAATCTGGAACTTTGGTTCTTCCCAGAATTTGTGTTACTTTATAATGCATATAAAACAAAACCTTGGTTTATACCAAGTAAATTACTTCTTTTAAATTTGAATAGAAAGAAAAAAAGTAGTGAAAATAAAAAGATCAATGAAAAGCAAAAAATAAGTTTTTTGATACCATGGACTAAAAATCATCGAAATCAAGAACAAAAAGAATCCACAGGTCAAGGATATCTTCGTTCTATTTTTTCACAACAAAAAGACATTGAAGAAAATTATGAAAGATCGGACATAAAAAAAGGGAAAAAGCAAAAACAATACAAAAGTAACACAGAAGTAGAACTAGATTTCTTCTTGAAACGTTATTTGCTTTTTCAATTGAGATGGGACGATACTTTGAATCAAAAAATGATCAATAATATCAAGGTATATTGTCTCCTCCTTAGACTGATAGATCCAAGGAAAATTATTATATCCTCGATTCAAAAGAGAGAAATGAATTTGGATATAATGTTGATTCAGAAGAATTTAACTCTTACAGAATTGATGAAAAGGGGAGTATTGATTATAGAACCCACTCGTTTGCCTGGAAACGACGGTGGACAATTGATTATGTATCAAATCATAGGTATTTCGTTATTTCATAAGAGTAAGCACCAAACTAATCAAAAATACCAAGAACAAAGATATGTTTCTAAGAGTAATTTTTATGAAGCTAGTTCACCACATCAAAGAATAACCGAAACGAGACAGAAAACTCATTTAGATTTGCTTGTTCCTGAAAATATTTTATCGTTTAGATGTCGTAGAAAATTGAGAATTCTAATTTGTTTCAATTTAAAGAGTAGGAATGGTGTAGATAGAAATTCAGTATTTTGGAACCATAAAAACGTAAAAAATAGCAACCAGGTTTCGGCTGATAATAAACATCTGGATAGAGAGAAAAAGAAATTAATTAAATTAAAGCTTTTTCTTTGGCCTAATTATCGATTAGAAGATTTAGCTTGTATGAATCGTTCTTGGTTTGATACCAACAACGGCAGTCATTTTTGTATGTTAAGGATACATCTGTATCCACGATTAAAAATTCGTGAATAATACCCTTTTTGACTATATACTTACTATATGCTTATAGGGTATATAAAAGCAACCAAATAGACACACCACAAGTCTTACATTTAATTCGAAGAACCAATATGAAATTTGTCTCAATTAGATCTCGAAAGAAATCAACGGAACCTGCTTCATTTTCGGTCTAAATTCTTCGATGTGAAAATGTATCAATCCTTTTCTATCCTCTATCTAAATCTAATTTTAAATTGGATTGATTGATTTGACTTCAGAAAATTAGGAGTTCATAAATTATATTATTGTATATACCACATTAATGTATATACCACATTAAAACGAATGGCATTATTATTACTGATCAGTAAAATCCATATCTGTAAAAAAAGGGGGCAAGGGGCGTTTTTTTATGGTCAAAAATTCATTAATTTCGATTTTTTCTCAAAAAGAAAACAAAGGGTCTGTTGAATTTCAAGTATTCAGTTTCACCACTAAAATAAGGAGACTTACTTCACATTTGGAATTGCACAAAAAAGACTCTTCATCTCAGAGAGGTTTGCGAAAAATTTTGGGAAAACGTCAACGGCTGCTGGCTTATTTGTCAAAAAATAATATAGGGCGCTATAAAGAATTAATGGGTCGGTTGGATATTCGAGAAATAAAAACTCGTTAATTTTAAGTGTGATACCATTGAAACTTATTCATTTCAATTTTGATGAACTTATTTTTACTTTCAGAAATGCATGGAAGAATTACTCGGGAAAAAACTTATGATTGCATCAACTACAAGAAAAGACCTCATGATAATCAATATGGGCCCTCACCACCCATCAATGCATGGTGTTCTTCGACTGATAGTTACTCTCGATGGTGAAGATGTTATTGACTGTGAACCAATATTGGGTTATTTACATAGAGGGATGGAGAAAATTGCGGAAAATCGAACAATTATACAATATTTGCCTTATGTAACGCGTTGGGATTATTTAGCTACTATGTTCACAGAAGCAATAACTGTAAATGGACCGGAACAGCTAGGCAATATTCAAGTACCTCAAAGGGCTAGCTATATCAGAGCTATTATGTTGGAGTTGAGTCGTATCGCTTCCCATTTGTTATGGCTTGGCCCTTTTATGGCAGATATTGGGGCACAGACTCCTTTCTTCTATATTTTTCGAGAACGAGAATTGATATATGACCTATTCGAAGCTGCCACCGGTATGCGCATGATGCATAATTATTTTCGTATCGGAGGAGTAGCTGCTGATCTACCTCATGGCTGGATAGATAAATGTTTGGATTTTTGCGATTATTTTTTAACCGGGGTTGCTGAATATCAAAAGCTTATTACACGGAATCCTATTTTTTTAGAACGAGTTGAGGGCGTAGGCATTATTGGCGCAGAAGAAGCACTAAATTGGGGTTTATCAGGACCAATGCTACGAGCTTCCGGAATGCAATGGGATCTTCGTAAAGTTGATCGTTATGAGTGTTACGACGAATTTGATTGGGAGGTTCAATGGCAAAAAGAAGGGGATTCATTAGCGCGTTATTTAGTACGAATCGGTGAAATGACAGAATCCATAAAAATCATCCAACAGGCTCTGGAAGGAATTCCAGGGGGACCCTATGAGAATTTAGAAATCCGACGCTTTGATAGAATAAAAAACCCCGAATGGAATGATTTTCAATATCGATTTATTAGTAAAAAACCTTCTCCAACTTTTGAATTGTCGAAGCAAGAACTTTATGTAAGAGTTGAAGCACCAAAAGGCGAATTGGGAATTTTTATGATAGGAGATCAGAGTGTTTTTCCTTGGAGATGGAAAATTCGACCACCGGGTTTTATCAACTTGCAAATTCTTCCTCAGTTAGTTAAAAGAATGAAATTGGCTGATATTATGACGATACTAGGTAGCATAGATATCATTATGGGAGAAGTTGATCGTTGAAATGATAATTGATACAACTGAAATACAAACTCTCAATTCTTTTTCCGGATTGGAATCCTTAAAAGAGGTCTATGGGATCATATGGATACTTGTCCCTATTTTTATTCTTGTATTAGGAATCACACTAGGTGTACTAGTAATTGTTTGGTTAGAAAGAGAAATATCTGCAGGAATACAACAACGTATTGGACCTGAATACGCGGGGCCTTTAGGAATTCTTCAAGCTTTAGCAGATGGTACAAAACTACTTTTCAAAGAGAATCTTCTTCCATCTAGAGGCGATACTCGTTTATTCAGTATGGGTCCATCCATAGCGGTCATATCCATTTTTCTAAGTTATTCAGTAATTCCTTTTAGCTATGCACTTATTCTAGCTGATCTTAGTATTGGTGTTTTTTTATCGATCGCCGTTTCAAGCCTCGCTCCCGTTGGACTTCTTATGTCGGGATATGGATCAAATAATAAATATTCCTTTTTAGGTGGATTAAGGGCTGCTGCTCAATCAATTAGTTATGAAATACCATTAACTCTATGTGTATTATCAATATCTCTACGTGCGATTCAGTGAGACATAAAATTTCCCCTATTTCTTTTATTTATAGCAAGACAGTTAAATGAGCTGAATAGTTATTTTATATTTTTTTATTCATCATTGGGGTTGATAAACCAGATAGTTATATGAGTGAAATAAAACGGCTTAAAGATTTGCTGTTAAAGGAATTCAATCTCATTTCCTATGTACAAGAATTAAGTGAAAGTAAAGACATAAGCAGTCGAGACTGTTTACCCCAAGATTGGTTGATTAGTCATCATGACTTGAAGCGGGTTCAAAAGATCAACTTATGGGGTTTTTACCATCTATTAACATAGCGATTACCCTAATGGGAGATTCAAACAAAATGAGTGGATGGTTAGGAAGACCAAGATACACAAAGGATTAGTAATAGAGATTCTGGAAATTATCCAATAGGATATTTCTTTATAGAATAAGGAATTTGAGTTGGGGCTTTAAGTTGGTAGAAATGATTAAGAAGTACCCCCGACAATTTCGATCTAGAGTATGTTCCTATCCACCGATTAAGTAAATAACTATCAAGAACGAAGAAATCTTTTACTTTGGATAATGTCCCCCTTTTTTTTGAGAAAGGAGAATAGGAACGAAATAAAATAGCAAGAATAGAATTGCAAAATGAGATTTCTTTTATTCATACCTATTATTCATACCTATCTTATTTAGAAAGATAGAATTCTTATTATGAAATGCAATCACTAATTCTTTTTCGTAATCGAAAATGATAGGTTGATATATCTATGTGATATTCGTCTAAAAAGTCTTTTTTTATTCAAGGATAAAGTTTTTAATCAACAAAGAAAAATGAAAATTATTAAAGGATGAGATCAATTCAGAAGCACTTTATTTATTCGAAATCTAGCAGACAGAATTTCATTGGTCTAATTCAAAACCTTATAAAAAGCGTTTGACTCTCGATCGATCTTATAACCACATCAAAAAATAATGTTGAAGGGTTCTTAGATTTATTTGTGACCTATGAGGAGCCGTATGAGGTGAAAATCTCATGTACGGTTCTGTAATAGCGACAGGAGCGGTGATGTTATAGTCGACTATGATTATCTAATAGTTCAAGTACAGTTGATATAGTTGAAGCGCAGTCAAAATATGGTTTTTGGGGGTGGAATGTGTGGCGGCAACCTATAGGGTTTATAGTTTTTCTAATTTCTTCTCTAGCCGAGTGTGAGAGATTACCCTTTGATTTACCAGAAGCAGAAGAAGAATTAGTAGCAGGTTATCAAACCGAATATTCAGGTATAAAATTTGGTTTATTTTACGTTGCTTCGTATCTAAATCTATTTGTTTCTTCATTATTTGTAACAGTTCTTTACTTTGGGGGTTGGAATCTTTCTATTCCATACATATCCGTTCCTGAGCTTTTTGACATAAAAAAAAAAAGTAAGGTTTTTGGAACAATAATCGATATCTTTATTACATTAGCTAAAACTTATTTGTTCTTGTTCATTTCTATTGCAACAAGATGGACTTTACCGAGACTGAGAATAGACCAACTTTTAAATCTTGGATGGAAATTTCTTTTACCTATTTCGCTAGGTAATTTATTATTAACAACTTCGTCTCAACTTCTTTCACTGTAAAAGAATTCCCTATTCACAACTTATCTGAAACAAGAGAAAGAAACAAGTATCAATTTATTTATAGATATTCGATATGTTCCCTATGCTAACTGAGTTCTTAAATTCTAGTCAACAAACACTACGAGCTGCCAGGTACATTGGTCAAGGTTTCATGATTACCTTGTCCCACGCGAATCGTTTACCTGTAACTATTCAATACCCCTACGAAAAATTGATCACATCGGAACGTTTCCGAGGCCGAATACACTTTGAATTTGATAAATGCATTGCTTGTGAAGTATGTGTTCGCGTATGTCCTATAGATCTACCTGTTGTTGATTGGAAATTTCAATCTGATATTCGAAAGAAACGATTACTTAATTACAGTATTGATTTTGGAATCTGTATATTTTGTGGTAATTGCGTTGAGTATTGTCCAACAAATTGTTTATCAATGACTGAAGAATATGAGCTTTCCACTTATGATCGTCATGAATTGAATTATAATCAAATTTCTTTAGGTCGGTTACCGGTGTCAATAATTGATGATTATACAATTCGAACAATTTCTTCGAATTCACCTCAAATCAAAAATGTATAAAATCACTATTCAAAAAACATTCCTTTAGACTTTGGATTCAAAAGTTATTTTTTTCTTGAATTAGGGAATGCGGTTTTTGCTTGGTCAATACAAATGAGCGATTACTTGGCGATAATTGTGGTTTAATTTGAATTGAAAGTGAATTTATATTCGAATATGATTTCAAAATATAGAGTTTGAAACTCTGCTTTCGATAATATAGAGTAGCCCCATAACTGTATCTACATCAATCCACATCACCCCCATTCAAATTTCAGTGAATTAAGATTAAGAAGTATCCTATCCTGATAACCTCCTCTTTCCTGGTCAGGTCAATAAAGTCATGAAATATTTCGATTTCTTTTTTTCTATAAAATAAAATGGATTTACCTGCACCAATACATGATTTTCTTTTAGTCTTTTTGGGATCGGGTCTTATATTAGGAAGTCTGGGAGTAGTATTGCTTCCGAATCCAATTCATTCGGCCTTTTCATTGGGATTAGTTCTTTTTTGTATATCCTTATTCTATATTTTATCGAATTCGTATTTTGTAGCTGCTACACAACTTCTTATTTATGTAGGAGCTATAAATGTTTTAATCATTTTTGCTGTGATGTTCATGAATGGGTCAGAATATTACAAAGATTTTTATCTTTGGACCGTTGGGGGTGGAGTTACTTCAATGGTTTGTACAAGTCTTTTTATTTCACTAATTACTACTATTCCAGATACGTCGTGGTATGGGATCATTTGGACTACAAAATCAAACCAGATTCTAGAGCACGATTTGATAAGTAATAGTCAACAAATTGGAATTCATTTATCAACAGATTTTTTTCTTCCATTTGAACTCATTTCAATAATTCTTTTAGTTGCTTTAATAGGTGCAATTGTTATAGCTCGTCAATAATAAATCTTTAAAACGAAGAATTCAAATAGAATCAACGAAAAAGGAATGTTATAATCCTTTTAGTTCCTGTCTAAAATATAAATCCTTTTTTCTATCGATCTATTACTAATATATTCCCTTGTTTCCTACTTGTTAGAATCGAATCGATTGAATTATTGTTCAGATTGAAAGTAATCAAGATTGATAAGGAGTTGGTTAATGATGCTAGAACACGTACTTGTTTTGAGTGCCTATTTATTTTCTATTGGTATTTATGGATTGATCACAAGTCGGAATATGATTAGAGCTCTTATGTGTCTTGAACTTATATTAAATTCAGTTAATATCAATTTTGTAACATTTTCTGATATTTTTGATAATCGTCAATTAAGAGGAGATATTTTCTCAATTTTTGTTATAGCTATTGCAGCCGCTGAAGCAGCTATTGGACCCGCTATTGTTTCATCAATTTATCGTAACAGAAAATCAACTCGTATTAACCAATCAAATTTGTTGAATAAATAGTATTAATCATATAAATCGAAATAGTCATAAATTAATTCAAATTAGCAGGCTTGATAGGTAAAGTATGATCACGGTTGCAAAAAAAGAAGAAATCAAAGCATTTTGGCCCTAGCTCCTAAATGAATTCGGAAGTAGATTGATTCTGATCACTCATTGATTCGTCTGGTATCTAAATATAGGATCCATTTATAAGTTAGTTTACTAGATCGAAATCTTATGATGTTCAAAACTGTATAGATACAATGTCACATTCAGTAAAGATTTATGATACATGTATAGGATGTACTCAATGTGTTCGAGCGTGCCCCACTGATGTATTAGAAATGATACCCTGGGACGGATGTAAAGCTAAACAAATTGCTTCTGCTCCAAGGACCGAAGACTGTGTTGGTTGTAAGCGATGTGAGTCTGCCTGTCCGACCGATTTCTTGAGTGTTCGAGTTTATTTATCGCAAGAAACAACTCGTAGTATGGGTCTAGCTTATTGATACGTTCCATAAAACTCTCCTTGAATCCATCTTTTTTTACCGACAAAATCCGTGCTCAAAATAAAAATATTTTGAGCACGGATTTTTCTCGCCCAAATGTATCTTGTCTTTACCACGAATCATTTTCCTTTATTAACAATAATTGTAGTTTTGCCAATATCTGCGGGTTCATTAATTTTATTTCTTCCACATATAGGAAATCGAGTAATCCGTTGGTATACTATATGTATTTCTATTTTAGAACTTCTTCTAACGACTTATGCATTCTGTTATCATTTTCAATTGGATGATCCATTAATCCAACTAGTAGAGGATTTAAAATGGATCAATTTTTTTGATTTTCATTGGAGATTAGGAATAGATGGACTTTCTATAGGACCGATTTTACTAACGGGATTCATCACGACTTTAGCTACTTTATCGGCTTGGCCAGTTACTCGAGATTCTCGATTATTTCATTTTCTGATGTTAGCAATGTACAGTGGGCAAATAGGATTATTTTCTTCTCGAAACCTTTTACTTTTTTTCCTGATGTGGGAGTTAGAATTAATTCCCGTTTATTTACTTGTATCCATGTGGGGAGGAAAAAAACGTCTGTACTCAGCTACAAAATTTATTTTGTACACAGCGGGTGGTTCTGTTTTTCTTTTAATGGGAGTTCTGGGTATCGGTTTATATGGTTCTAATGAACCAACACTAAATTGTGAAATATTAGCTAATCAGCCCTATCCTGTGGGCTTGGAAATACTATTATATATTGGATTTTTTATTGCTTTTGCTGTCAAATTACCAATCATACCCCTACATACATGGTTACCAGATACCCATGGAGAAGCGCATTATAGTACTTGTATGCTTCTAGCCGGAATCTTATTAAAAATGGGAGCGTATGGATTAGTTCGAATCAATATGGAATTATTTCCCCACGCTCATTCTATATTTTCTCCTTGGTTGATGATAGTAGGTGCAATGCAAATAATCTATGCAGCTTCAACATCTACGGGTCAACGGAATTTAAAAAAAAGAATAGCTTATTCCTCTGTATCACATATGGGTTTCATAATTATAGGAATAGGCTCTATCACTGATATGGGGCTCAACGGAGCCTTTTTACAAATAATCTCTCATGGATTTATTGGTGCTGCACTCTTTTTCTTGGCCGGAACTACTTATGATAGAATACGTCTTGTGTATCTTGACGAAATGGGTGGAATAGCTATCCCAATGCCAAAAATATTCACGATGTTCAGTAGCTTTTCGATGGCCTCCCTTGCATTACCAGGTATGAGTGGTTTTGTTGCCGAATTAATAGTCTTTTTTGGACTACTTACTAGTCCAAAATATTTTTTAATGACAAAATTACTAATTACTTTTATAATGGCAATTGGAATCATATTAACTCCTATTTATTTATTATCTATGTTACGCCAGATGTTCTATGGATACAAGATATTTAATGTACCACCCTCTTATTTTTTTGATTCTGGACCGCGAGAGTTATTTCTTTTGATCTCTATTTTTTTACCCGTACTAGGTATTGGTATGTATCCTGATTTTGTTCTTTCACTATCAGTTCAAAAGGTTGAAGTCATTCTATCTAATTCTTTTTCTGGATAGTTTTGATGAATAAAAAAGAAAAAAAAATAAGATTCTTTTATGTTCGTTCTACAATGACAAAAAGAGGTTTTTTTTTCTTCTCTTACGTTAAGTAAAAAAAATCAATTTGAACAGGTGAGAGCCCTGTGAATTTAATAGTGTAGTGATTCATAGGGTTCTCACCTGTTCACACAAAGTTTTTTTATCTGATATTTGCTGTACACTTTTCTATTCCTATTCATCATAACCCCTTAAAATTGTGTTTAATTCAATTATTATGTTCATGTAAATGAACCATAACTATGTAGTCCTATTCCTAATAGATTTATCCCAAAATAGCATATCCAAATTATAAGAAATCCAATAGACGCCACAATTGCTGAATTGGTACCCTGCAATTTTATATTTGTTCGAGTATGTAAATAAATCGCGAATACGATCCAAGTAATAAAAGCCCAAGTTTCTTTTGGGTCCCAACTCCAATACGATCCCCATGCTTCGTTAGCCCATACTGCTCCCGAAAGAATTCCTATCGTTAAAAAGATAAATCCTAGACTAATAACTCGATAACTCCAAAAATCCAATTGTTGAATCAATTGGGACCTGTAATAATTAAAAAGAGAAGTGTTTTGCAAAATATTACTTCGTTCGTTCGTGTATTCGATGTCACCAAAGAAAAAGGAACCATTGAAATTTATAAAACGATTACTCGTAGCAAAAAACTTTTTCTTTTTTCTAACTGTAATGACTATAAGTGATACTGATAATAATGATCCACATAAAAGGGCAGCGTAGCCTAATATCATCGTACTTACGTGCATTATTAACCACTCAGATTGAAGAGCTGGTACTAATATTGTAGATTTGTGCATTTCAGTTAAAAGACCTGAAGTAGCAAAGCCTTGGGTAAAAATAGCACTTGGGCCAATTATTGTGCTTAGAATATTTCTATTTTTTGTGAAATACGGAACTATATGAATAAGGGAAAAACTCCATGAAAGGAAGATTAATGATTCATATAAATCACTTAGTGGAAAATGTTCCGAATAAATCCAACGAGTAACTAATAATCCTGTTATAAAGAACAAATTCATTATCATGCCCTTTTCGGATGAATCATATAGTTTTACGATTTCATCGACTAAAAAGGTTATCAAATTAATTGTAAGTACAATTGAAACGAGCGAAAAAGAAATATGAGTTAATATATGCTCTAAGGTTGAAAATATCATAAGATTCTAGGAGTCCTTTTATTAGAAAATCTATATGTAGAGTTGGATTCATTATAGGATCTATTTACTTTTTTTAGGAGATAGATGACATGCCGCCACTCGGACTCGAACCGAGATGCTCTAGCACTGCTTCCTAAGAGCAGCGTGTCTACCAATTTCACCATAGCGGCTTATCTTGAACTCATAATAGCCTATGAATAAGCAATCGTCTAGGTTTAAGAATTCGATTAGTTGCAATATTTTTTTTAGGAAAGATTTAAATTGATGAATAAAAATTTCTTCAACATAGGTATTTCAAGGTTCATTATTTTAGTTTAGACTCTTCATTTTGATTTCGTGCATCTTATTTTATACTCTCTTCAACTTGAATTCTTGCAAAATTTAAAAATCCTACTATATCAATTAAGGGGGAGAACCCCAATTTTTGTTTTAATGAACTATTTAAAAATTTAGTTGATATCAAAAATCGAAAACAAAAAATGCAGTTTATCAATGAATATTAATAAAAAAAGAATCCATTTTGAATCATTCAGAATTGGCACATTATTTATCCAGAATAATTTCAATAAGTATTTTTGAATGGATTGATCACAAGAGATATAGGGGGTCTATATAGGAATTTCGAGCAAATAGAAAAGTAAGAGTAATAAAGTTACACAAAAGGGTTTAAAATTTTAGTTTCAATGATTTTAGTAACGAAAGATATTCGCTCTTCTAGCGAAAGTGAGATATAGAGAAAGTAAATATATAGAAAAAATAAAAACTTATATTATTGGAAGAAATAGGTTGATGGGGAAAATAATACTCCCCATCTTGAAAATGAAAAGATATACTAAAAAAATCGAGTATCTTGTGTTTTTTTGTTAACAAAAAGAAAGTATTCTTTTTTTCAAATTTGGTTAAGGTAAACAAAAGAATTTTTTACATATTCTAGATTCTCAAAGCGGCGAGAATTCCATTTTATATGGATTAACTCAGATAGGGAATGGAAATCAATAATTTTCTTTTTGAAATAAAATAAATCAATTTTTCGAGTCAGGCCGATTAAGATTATTTCAACGTTTTACTATTTATTTTATTTGTTTGTCGCACAAAAAAACTTTTTGAATTCCCGGTAGAAAGAGATTTCCCTAAGGAAAACGCTTTTAACGATGCACAATACCCCTTCCTTTTCCAAAAATTTTTTCGAATACGTTTTTTTGATACAGAAGTGCGTTTTTTTGGAACTGCCATTTAAATTAAAATTAAGAGATTTATCATTTATAACTGGATGTGAAAGACATCTATTGTTCAAAATAAATATACGTTTTACTAATTCATTATAGATTTATTTTCTTTTTAAATAATATTTTTTTTTTATAAAAAAAAAAGAACCGGTATAGGTGAACGATATGGAAAAATTGTATAAAATATTACTAAAAAAATAGTTTTATCACTTGGTGTTTTTCATTCATATTCTTTTCGATTCAAATCTATATCTCCAAAATCTGTTGTGCCATAGAAATGGAATGGAATTGCTTGAACTTAATAAAATGAAAGAATACAAAATTACATAACATAAAATGAAAATAACTCAACAAAGGTTTAAGATGAGAACCCAACTTTCTGTTTATAAAAAAAACTTTATTAAAATCTTTTCTATTAACTTGTCAAACTCGGGAAAATACGCCGAATTTTAATTCAATTTTGAAATTCGAAAGAGAATAATTAGAAATTTTTTTTCTTTCATTTGACCAATTCTAACTTCTTGATTTGAATATTTGACGTAGTTAACATAAACTCCAAAAAAAATAAGAAAAAAGCAAGATCCGGTGAATCGGAAACAATACAATAAATATTAATTACACGAATTTAAAAACTTTTTTTATGGAACAGCCCTATCAATATGCATGGATCATACCTTTCCTTCCACTTCCAGTTCCTATGTTAATAGGAATGGGACTTCTTCTTTTTCCGACATCAACAAAAGATCTTCGTCGTATGTCGGCCTTTACAAGTATTTTATTGTTAAGTATAGTCATGATTTTTTCAACTAATCTGTCTATTCAATTACTAAATAGCAGTTCTATCTATCAATATGTATGGTCTTGGACTATCGATAATGATTTTTCTTTAGAATTTGGGTACTTTATTGATCCACTTACTTCTATTATGTCAATGTTAATCACTACTGTTGGAATTATGGTTCTTATTTATAGTGATAATTATATGGCTTACGATCAAGGATATTTGAGATTTTTTGCTTATATGAGTTTTTTCAGTATTTCTATGTTGGGATTAGTTACTAGTTCGAATTTGATGCAAATTTATATTTTTTGGGAATTGGTTGGAATGTGTTCGTATCTATTAATAGGGTTTTGGTTTACACGACCTCTTGCCGCAAATGCTTGTCAAAAAGCGTTTGTAACTAATCGTGTAGGGGATTTTGGTTTCTTACTAGGAATTTTAGGTTTTTATTGGATAACAGGTAGTTTTGAATTTCGGGATTTATTCGAAATATTCAATAACTTGATTTATAATAATGAAGTCAATTCTCCATTTGTTACGTTGTGTGCTGCTCTATTATTTGCCGGCGCAGTTGCTAAATCTGCACAATTTCCTCTTCATGTATGGTTACCTGATGCTATGGAGGGACCCACTCC